TCTACCACTGAGTTAAAAGGGCCTTTTTTATTTAATTCCGGAATTATTCACTATGTGGATAAAATATCTATATGTACATATATTATAAACATAAGTATATATGCATTAAGTACGTGCAGTAGATACATAGTGTCTAGTGGCTCATTGTTGAATAATAAAATTAGGAAGTCTAGGAGAAAATGCAATGAATTGTTTCAAGACCGACTCGAATAGAAATAAATTCAATTGCAATAATTCAAAAAACAAAAAAAAAAATACTACTACTAGATTTTACTAGATTTCTAATGTCGATTCTAATGAATAATTCGTCAATGACGAATAAAAAACAATTCTATGCAATTCTGAAAGGGGGAAAGATCCCTCGGCTAGAATCATTTGATTATTGACAATTTCAAAAAACGGATCATACTATGATCATAGTATGATGGCCGTTGGTCAAGCGGGCCCCCATCGTCTAGTGGTTTAGGACATCTCTCTTTCAAGGAGGCAGCGGGGATTCGAATTCCCCTGGGGGTAGGGTACTACGAAAGGAAATTGATCATGGATTACCAATAAGTCGAAAATTGATTCTTCCTGGGTCGATGCCCGAGCGGTTAATGGGGACGGACTGTAAATTCGTTGGCAATATGTCTACGCTGGTTCAAATCCAGCTCGGCCCAATAATTCGCCAATCCGCCATGAGATCATATAACTCCCTTTGTACTTCAGAAATACCCGATCCGGAGATAAAAAAGAATCAAATTTTCTGCTAGATCCCGTATTTCCCTGGGATTGTAGTTCAATTGGTCAGAGCACCGCCCTGTCAAGGCGGAAGCTGCGGGTTCGAGCCCCGTCAGTCCCGACGGATCCAATAAATATATAAAAAAATCTCTCCCTTTTTCTGAAGGGGACCGGGGGAAGAATTTCATTGTCAAAGCAAAGGGGAAATCCTTATTTCTTTTTTCTTTCCTTTTGGTAGGAGAAAGACATATGCGGTTGGATTAGTACAATTATTGGTAGCATTATAGTCAGTATTCCAAGAAATGCTGGCTTTTTCGATTGCCCCCGATGCATGTAATGGAATCGAGTACTATACTTTACTTTTTTGAGGCGCGCATACACAAAAGGAATTCCTTTCTTGTCCAATACAAAATTGAATATAAGAAAATACTTTCCAGAAAAAACAAAAAAAAAACAATTTATTTTTCTGGCTACGGATTTATGGAACCTGACTTACTAGTTTGAAGTTGCAAAATAGATTTCATGCAAATTGCACACTGAGCTTTTGGTATAGGTGTCCTGGGGCTAATAATCTACGAAGAAAGGAGGGGGAAGGACAGATCAACCAAAGATCCTACTCCTCTTAGAAAGGCGAATGAATCATTTTTCCTATTTTTCATTTTGTTTTAAGGCCCCATCGACGAAAGAACAAATCGGAAAATAGTAAATTTGATGAATATTCATTTTATACGGTCTCATCTTTATCACACTTCTTTGTCTTCCAAGTCAAAAATAGTTTCGTTCTAAACTCCTTTCTTTTTCCATTTAGCTTTTATTGTTTGTTTGGGTTTGTAACTATGTGACCACTGGAAGTGGAAGAGCTATTTGATGAGACTTCATCAGATGATTGTACAAGAAGGAACTAGATAGATTAGAGAGAAAAAAAGAACAGATAATAAAAAATGATAAATAAATAAAGGAATTTTGGGTTAGGTCAGCAATCCAAGTTTGGGGCGGTATGGATAAAAGAACTTCCTATGTTATACTATTCAATTCTCGACGACGAATTTATTTGATAGTTCAGATATTGTTATTCATGATATTGATCTGATTCAAGATCATCGAGAGGTAATATTCATTCATTGAATTTACAGGCCAAAGATTTATCATCTCTATGGGATTAAATCCCGAGTTATTGCGAAGTAAAAAACCGATGAGATTATGGAAGTAAATATTCTTGCATTTATTGCTACTGCACTATTTATTCTAGTTCCTACCGCTTTTCTACTTATCATTTATGTAAAAACAGTCAGTCAAAACGATTAATTATTAACTAATTTGAATGAAACTTGACTTCTGGGTTCTTAGCCAAAATTGACGAAATAAAATGAAAAAGATTCCAATTTCATGTCTTAAATGAAATGAGTGGACTAGAATCGGCAGTATTCTAATAGATAGATAGTATGGTAGAAAGATTCATCTATTTCTTTCTACCATACTATTTATTAGTTAGATTCTTGTTACAAAGCTGCCCCCTGGAATAAAATAAAGATAGAGGCTGCATTTGATATGGATCTATCTATCAATCTACAATATTATCTTGATATATGCGAATATCAATTCCATATATGGGATTGACATAGCATCCAATTCCATTTATTTGCTATATCTATTTGTTCTGATCAATCTGAATTACTCCTATGTCTTATAGTTTGAATTACTATATTTTTGATTTCCAATATGAATCTCGGTATCTATTGAGAGAATCAAATCAATGAAGCAAAAGCGATAGATATAGATA